AAGAGAAAGTGTACCTACTAAAAAAGCATTTTTTGTAATTGGTACATGCTTTTTTAAACCTCCCATAAGAACCATATTCTGACTTTTATCTGGAGAATATCCAACAATAGCTTCCATTGAATGAATAATAGATCCGGATCCTAAAAACAACAATGCTTTCGAATAAGCATGAGTAATCAAATGAAATAAAGCGGCTCGATAAGACCCCATACCTAGAGCTAACATCATATAACCCAATTGAGACATTGTAGAATAAGCTAAACCTCTTTTAATATCTTTTTGAGCAAGAGCTAAAGTAGCTCCTAATAATACTGTTATTATACCTATTAAAGATATGAAATTCATTATGTAAGGTATGATTATAAAAAGAGGAAGAAGTCGAGCTACAAGAAAAATGCCCGCTGCTACCATAGTAGCGGCATGTATAAGAGCCGAAATAGGAGTAGGGCCTTCCATGGCATCAGGTAACCATACATGAAAGGGGAATTGTGCCGATTTAGCAACTGCACCGGCAAATAAAAGAAAGGCACACAAAGTAAGAAATAAAAAAGGAACCTCATTATTAGAAATCAAGTTATTGAATATTTGGAACAAATCCCGAAATTCAAAACTACCGGTTATCCAATAAAGACCTAAAATTCCTAATAATAAACCAAAATCGCCTACACGATTCGTTACAAACGCTTTTTGGCAAGCAGTCGCCGCACTAGGTCGTGTGAACCAAAAACCTATTAATAGATAAGAACACATTCCAACTAATTCCCAAAAAATATAAATTTGGATCAAATTCGAACTAGTAACTAATCCCAACATGGAAGTATTGAAAAAACTCATAGAAGCAAAAAATCGCAAATACCCTTGATCATGAGACATATAATTGTCACTATAAAAAAGAACCAAAATTCCAACAGTAGTAATTAATATTAACATAATAAAAGTAAGTGGATCGATTAAGTGACCGAACTCTAAAGAAAAATCATTATTAATGGTCCAAGACCATACATATTGATAGATAAAACTTCTATTTATTTGCTGAATAGATAGATAGACCGAAAGTATCATAACTATACTTAAGAATAAAATACTAGGAAAAGCCCACATACGGCGAAGATTTTTTGTTGCTGTTGGAAAAAGTAGAAGTCCCACCCCTATTAACATAGGAACTGGAAGTGGAATGAAGGGGATAATCCATGAATATTGATATGTATATTCCATAAAAAAACCTTTTTATTTTTAATTAATTCTTTCTAATTCACCGGCTCTTATATCTTTTTATAGGTTCAATAAAAAAATCAAGATATGGAAAACTTAAATAGACTTTTCTATTCCTAATTATTCTGAATCTTTCTTCTTTACCCAATACTTCAAATATTCAAATCAAGAAGTTCGAATTGGTCAAATGATATGAATATGATCAAGTTACTATTTATATTTAAAATGAAATAACACACTAATTCATTTTATTAATATTGAATATTAAGTAAGATTTTTAGGAAAATGCGGAAAAAATTCAATTATTATTACGTATTACGATAATTTATATTCATAGAGCAAATAATTATACCAAAATAGAGTAGTTAATACATTACTTTGATATAAAAAAAAAAAAAGAAAAAATGGAATTGTTTGACCAATAGATGTCTTTCACATTCAACTAGATAAATGAATAACTTTTTCAAATTTTTCATGGCAGTTCCAAAAAAACGTACTTCTATCTCAAAAAAACGTATTCGTAAAAACATTTGGAAAAGGAAGGTATATTGGGCAGCGTTGAAAGCTTTTTCCTTAGCGAAGTCTCTTTCTACCGGGAATTCAAAAAGCTTTTTTGTGCGACAATTAAATAGTCAAACACTCGATTAAATAATCTTAATCTGAAAATGGTACTTTTTTTAAAAAAAAAAAAAAATACACAAGGTTTCACTTTTTTTTGAATATGTTTTATCCGGTGGGGATTCTTATTTTCCTCATCGGTACACTTATCTGTCATATCATAATAAATAATTAAATTACAAAAAAAGTTTTTTGTTAGACAAGATGTTCAGTTCAGGCCAATATCAAATTAGTTTTCTAAATCCTAAATAAAATTCTTTACAGGACGAAAAACCAACCTAAGGGTTAATACAAAGTTCTACAAATTACAAATAGTTAAAAAAAAAAATTTGGAATGTCACACTGTACTGTGATCCATAAAAAGACTTTTTTTTGTTCATTGATAAAAAAAAAAGTGAATCTAAGATTCATAAAATCAGATAAATGATAAATGAATTTTAAAATTCAAAAATGAAAAATAACTTTTTTTTTGAGTTCTATCTTTATCCTTGGATTGAAGTCATAACTATTTAGTTACAAGATCTCAATTTTAGGCGAGCATAAACGATGAAAACGTCTCTGTTAAATAAAAAACGGACACCTTCCATTTTAATTCAAAAATCAAATAAAATGATAATAAAGATTTTTATGGGGAACGCTTCAATCCATATTGAAACGAAATGAGTTCTTT